TAGCAATCGGGGTTATGGATTTTCAGTTTATGGGGGGTAGTATGGGATCGGTAGTGGGCGAGAAAATCACACGTTTGATCGAACATGCTACCAATAAATTTTTACCTCTTATTCTAGTGTGTGCTTCTGGAGGAGCACGTATGCAAGAAGGAAGTTTGAGCTTGATGCAAATGGCTAAAATATCTTCTGCTTTATATTATTATCAATCAAATAATAAGTTATTCTATGTATCAATCCTTTCATCTCCTACTACGGGTGGGGTGACAGCTAGTTTTGGTATGTTGGGAGATATCATTATTGCCGAACCAAATGCCTACGTTGCATTTGCGGGTAAAAGAGTAATTGAACAAACATTGAATAAGACAGTACCCGAGGGTGCACAAGCGGCTGAATATTTATTCCATAAGGGCTTATTCGATCCAATCGTACCACGTAATCCTTTAAAAGGCGTTCTGAGTGAGTTATTTCAGCTCCATGCTTTCTTTCCTTTGAATCGAAAAATGAAATCAAAAATTAAATTAAGGAGAGCCATATATCCTTATCCTTAATTTTATCCTTAATTTAATAAATTATTAAATTTAATAAATTCAAAAATTTATTACTTGTTTTAAATTTATTACTTGTTTTGTGGTAACCAAGTAGTTATTTAGTTTATAGGAAGCAAAGTCAAAATTCCAAGAATGGATTTTTCTTTGGTAACATAAGATTAAATTGGAAAAAGAATCATGCGGATACTTTTTTTTATCGATAGCCCTGATTACTAATCAGGTCAGGAAATCTCTATCAAACAAAATAAAAAGAGCGAATTCTGTCTCTTTCGTCCATGAAATTGGGCGAGGGGGTCCTGCATCTTTCTATATCCCTCAAGAATCCCTGATTTTACTAAGAATCTCTTTTGTCGGATCGTATTATAACGAATTTTTTCGCGAAGGGAAAAACAAAAATGAAGAATAATAAAAATAAATAATGAACATAATAAAAAAGTGAATTATCATACATATATTGCATGTAGAAAGATGAATAAGCCCATTTATTTACTTATTTTATTTACATATTTACACTTTTGATTTACATTAATTATATTATATACGTACTTAGTATATTCTAGTCTATTATATACTTTACAGACTTATAATATTTTCTTTTTTTTTTTTATATATATTAAAAATATATAAAAATATATATATATTAGTCTATAGACTCTTATATTATAGACTCCTTATTATATCCTTATTTTATTATCTTATTTTATTATTTTATTATATCTTAGTATATATACATTATATACCCTTTATTAATAAGTAATATTAATTAGTGTATATACTCACTTAGGTATACTCAGTATAATAGTATAATTATTATATGAATTATAAGATATCTTTATAACAGGTTAAAAGATTAATATAACAATAAATAACAGGTACAAATCAAATATTAAATCGAGGTACCCATTCTATGACAATTCTTAACACCTTACCCTCTATTTTTGTGCCTTTAGTGGGCTTAGTTTTTCCGGCAATTGCAATGGTTTCTTTATCTCTTCATGTTCAAAAAAACAAAATTTTTTAAATACGATGGGGCAAAATCTTATCTATTTTTTTTTTTTTTCAAGACTTACGTGAATCATAGCACGGATATCTATTTATTAGAATATGGTATAACGTGTGGCTTCTTCCGAGCATAAGCTCGTATGAATGTGTAAACATGATATATGAGTAACTGAATTAGAGCTATTTTCAAATGGATCGATATCGGGATGAATTTCTGAAATGGAAAGTCAATATATGTATGTGGATATCTATAAGATATCATATGAAAGGGATGTTCGTATTTTAGTTTAGATCTAGGCAATTCGATGAATTACTCCTAAAAGTTCACATCATAACAGTGCTAGTTGATGAGAGTTACTTCGGAAACAAAAAAATGAAAGTAAATTTTTTTGGTTATTCCCCAATTCCAATAAAATGCAACTAGATCTAGTATAGTATGAGTTGGCGATCAGACCGTATATGGATAGAACTTATAGCGGGGTCTCGAAAAACGAGTAATTTCTGCTGGGCCTTTATCCTTTTTTTAGGTTCATTAGGATTTTTATTGGTTGGAACTTCCAGTTATTTTGGTAGGAATTTGATATCTTTAGTTCCCTCTCAGCAAATCATTTTTTTTCCACAAGGGATCGTGATGTCTTTCTACGGAATCGCAGGTCTTTTTATTAGTTCCTATTTGTGGTGCACAATTTCGTGGAATGTAGGTAGTGGTTATGATCGATTCGATATAAAAGAAGGAATAGTGTGTATTTTTCGTTGGGGATTTCCTGGAAAAAATCGTCGCATCTTCCTCCGATTCCTTATGAAAGACATTCAGTCCATCAGAATAGAAGTTAAAGAGGGTATTTATGCTCGTCGTGCCCTTTATATGGAAATCAGAGGCCAGGGGTCCATTCCCTTGACTCGTACTGATGAGAATTTGACTCTACGAGAAATTGAGCAAAAAGCTGCCGAATTGGCCTATTTCTTGCGTGTACCAATTGAAGTATTTTGAAACAAGAACTGAAGAATGACAGCTTTCTTAGCAAGAGGGAAAAAACGAAAACTCAAGAATCCTCTTTTTTATATAGCACAACTTAACTGAAGTTTCTTCAGAACGCTCATTCGAGCTAAACGCAAACGAACAAGGAACAATCATAAAACGAAATTGCTTTTTTTTTTTTTTTCGAATTTGAAGTGCACTCTTTCTTATTGTATTTCGGTATTGTTTTTCTGTATTCTTTCTAAATTCAAGGACTAACCACTTTACTGAATCACAAATAAAAAATAGGAAATAGATTCATGGGCTCTATAACTTTTAATGTAATAGAACCGATGCTTGATAGAAATAGTAGTATTGAGTCGACAAATGAGGCGAGTTCATTTAAAAATTCCCAGACGAAAAAATGGCAAAAAAGAAAGCATTCATTTCCCTTATATATCTTTCATTTATAGTATTTTTGCCTTGGTGGATCTCTCTCTCATTTAATAAAAGTATGGAATCTTGGGTTACTAATTGGTGGCATACTAGACACTCCGAAATTTTTTTGAATGATATTCAAGAAAAAAGTATTCTAAAAAAATTCATAGAATTAGAAGAACTCTCCCTCTTGGACGAAATGATAAAGGAATACCCGGAAACACATTTACCAAAGCCTCACCGCGGAATCTACAAAGAAACGATCCAATTGATCAAAATGCACAATGAGAATCGTATGAATACGTTTTTTCATTTCTCGACAAATATAATCTCTTTCGTTATTCTAAGCGGTTATTCTATTCTAGGTAATGACGAACTTGTTATTCTTAACTCTTGGGTTCAAGAATTCCTATATAACTTAAGCGACACAATAAAAGCGTTTTCTATTCTTTTATTAACTGATTTATGTATAGGATTCCATTCGCCACACGGTTGGGAACTAATGATTGGCTCTGTCTACAAAGATTTTGGATTTGCTCATAATGATCAAATTATATCAGGTCTTGTTTCTACTTTTCCAGTCATTTTAGATACCATTTTTAAATATTGGATCTTTCGTTATTTAAATCGTGTATCTCCGTCACTTGTAGTCATTTATCATTCAATGAATGACTGAAAAATGATAGATCGATTCAATTATAATGCTTGTTACTTTGTACATAAGCAACCCATTCAAAATTGTACTTATTCTTTCTACCCATATGGGGGCTTCCTTCAATGTTCCAGTAAAATTATTTCAGTAAATAGCAGAATCATAGATAGGGAACTATACTAGCGACTTATCTAATTTTATTGTAGAAATTTTCGGGATCAATGATTGGACCATGCAAACTAGAAATACCTTTTCTTGGATAAAGGAAGAGATTACTCGATCTATTTCCGTCTTGCTCATGATATATATAATAACTTGGGCACCCATTTCAAATGCATATCCCATTTTTGCACAGCAGGTTTATGAAAATCCACGAGAAGCGACCGGCCGTATTGTATGTGCCAATTGCCATTTAGCCAATAAGCCCGTGGATATCGAGGTTCCACAAGCGGTACTTCCTGATACTGTATTTGAAGCAGTTGTTCGAATTCCTTATGATCTGCAACTGAAACAAGTTCTTGCTAATGGTAAAAAAGGAGCTTTGAACGTAGGGGCTGTTCTTATTTTACCTGAGGGGTTTGAATTAGCCCCTCCCGATCGTATTTCGCCCGAGATTAAAGAAAAGATAGGCAATCTATCTTTTCAGAGCTATCGTCCCACTAAAAAAAATATTCTTGTGATAGGTCCTGTTCCTGGTCAGAAATATAGTGAAATCACCTTTCCTATTCTTTCTCCGGACCCCGATACTAAGAAAGATGTGCACTTCTTAAAATATCCCATATACGTAGGCGGCAACAGGGGACGGGGTCAGATTTATCCCGACGGAAGCAAGAGTAACAATAATGTTTATAATGCTACAGCGTCGGGTATAGTAAGCAAAATCATACGAAAAGAAAAAGGGGGATACGAAATAACCATAGTGGATGCATCGGATGGACGTCAAGTGGTTGATATTATCCCTCCAGGACCAGAACTTCTTGTTTCAGAGGGAGAATCCATCAAACTTGATCAACCAGTAACGAGCAATCCTAATGTGGGTGGATTTGGTCAGGGGGATGGGGAAATAGTACTTCAAGATCCATTACGTGTCCAAGGACTTTTGCTCTTCTTGGCATCTGTTATTTTGGCACAAATATTTTTGGTTCTTAAAAAGAAACAGTTTGAGAAGGTTCAATTGTCCGAAATGAATTTCTAGATCCGAAGATTTATCCACACCAAGCTCTAAAAAGAATCCAACTTTTGTCGCCAATTATGTTATGTAATTATGGATGATCAAAAAAGTTCTGAAAAGCTTCTTGTTTTTTTATATTTTTTCTACCCGAGTTCGGGAATTGAATTACTTGGACCGCACTCCTAGTATGTATACTGTGAAGAAGACTATTTGAGTTTACTCCCCTCTTCT